CATAGAACCTTTCAACGAGATAGTGCTTTTTCAAATCTCTCAAAATGGAATCTGTTCCAAACATATATGCCATGGTTCCTTACTTCGACAGGGTGCAAATATCTCAATTTCACCCTTTTAGATACTCTTTCAGACCCATTGCCGATACTGAGTAGTAGTCAAAGATTTGTATCCATTTTTCATGATATGATGCATGGATCAGATATATCACGGCCAATTCCTCAGAAGATTCTTCCACAACGGACTCTGATAAGTGAGATTTCGAGTCAATGTTTACAGAATCTTCTTATTTCCGAAGAAATGATTCATCGAAATAATGAGTCACCCGTTCCATTGATATGGGCACATCTGAGATCAACAAATGCTCGGGAGTTCCTCTATTCCATCTTTTTCCTTCTTCTTGTTGCTGGATATCTCGTTCGTATACATCTTCTCTTTGTTTCCCGAGCCTATAGTGAGTTACAGACAGAGTTAGAAAAGATCAAATCTTTGATGATTCCATCATACATGATGGAATTTCGAAAACTTCTGGATAGGTATCCTACATCTGAACTGAATACTTTCTGGTTAAAGAATCTCTTTCTAGTTGTTCTGGAACAATTAGGAGATTCTCTGGAAGAAATACGGGGTTCTGCTTCTGGTGGCAACATGCTATCGGGTGGTGGTCCCGCTTATGGGGTCAAATCACTACGTTCTAAGAAGAAATATTGGAAGATCAATCTAATTGATCTTGTAAGTATCATGCCGAATCCCATCAATCAAATCATCTTTTCGATAAATACGAGACATCTAAGTCGTACAAGTAAAGAGATCTATTCATTGATAATAAAAAGAAAAAACGTGAACGGTGATTGGATTGATGAGAAAATAGAATTCTGGGTAGCGAACAGTGATTCGATTGATGATGAAGAAAGAGAATTCTTGGTTCAGTTCTCCACCTTAACGACAGAAAAAAGGATTGATCAAATTCTATTGAGTCTGACTCATAGTGATCATTTATCAAGGAATGACTCTGGTTATCAAATGATTGAACAACCGGGATCAATTTCCTTACGATACTTAGTTGACATTCATCAAAAGGATCTAATGAATTATGAGTTCAATAGATCCTGTTTAGCAGAAAGACGGATATTCCTTGCTCATTATCAGACAATCACTTATTCACAAACCTCGTGTGGGGCTAATAGTTTTCATTCCCCATCTCCTCATGGAAAACCCTTTTCGCTCCGCTTAGCCCTATCCCCTTCTAGAGGTATTTTAGTGATAGGTTCTATAGGAACTGGGCGATCCTGTTTGGTCAAATATCTAGCGACAAACTCCTATGTTCCTTTCATTACGGTATTTCCGAACAAGTTCCTGGATGACAAGCCTAAAGGTTATCTTATTGATGATATCGATATTGATGATAGTGACGATATTGATGATAGTGATGATGACCTTGATCTTGATATTGATAAGGAGCTGCTAACTATGACGAATGTGCTAACTATGTATATGACGCCGAAAATAGACCGATTTGATATCACCCTTCAATTCGAATTAGCAAAAGCAATGTCTCCTTGCATAATATGGATTCCAAACATTCACGATCTACATGTGAATGAGTCGAATTACTTATCCCTCGGTCTATTAGAGAACTATCTCTCCAGGGATTGTGAAAGATGTTCCACCGGAAAGATTCTTGTTATTGCTTCGACTCATATTCCCCAAAAAGTGGATCCCGCTCTAATAGCTCCGAATAAATTAAATACATGCATTAAGATACGAAGGCTTCTTCTTCCACAACAACGAAAGCACTTTTTCATTCTTTCATATACTAGGGGATTTCACTTGGAAAAGAAGATGTTCCATACTAACGGATTCGGGTCCATAACCATGGGTTCCAATGCGCGAGATCTTGTAGCACTTATCAATGAGGCCCTATCGATTAGTATTACACAGAAGAAATCCTTTATAGAAACTAATACGATTAGATCAGCTCTTCATAGAAAAACTTGGGATTTTCGATCCCAGATAAGATCGTTTCAGGATCATGGGATCCTTTTCTATCAGATAGGAAGGGCTGTTACACAAAATGTACTTCTAAGTAATTGCCCCATAGATCCTATATCTATCTATATGAAGAAGAAATCATGTAAGGGAGGGGATTCTTATTTGTACAAATGGTACTTCGAACTTGGAACGAGCATGAAGAAATTAACGATACTTCTTTATCTTTTGAGTTGTTCTGCCGGATCGGTCGCTCAAGATCTTTGGTCTTCATCCAGACACGATGAAAAAAATTGGATCACTTCTTATGGATTCGTTGAGAATGATTCTGATCTAGTTCATGGCCTATTACTATTATTACTATTAGAAGTAGAAGGCGCTCTGGCTCTGGCGGGATCCTCACGGACAGAAAAATATTGCAGTCAGTTTGATAATAATCGAGTGACATTACTTCTTCGGTCCGAACCAAGGAATCAGTTAGATATGATGCAAAATGGATCTTGTTCTATCG